GCTATCGTAGCTTAATATAAAGCATAGCACTGAAGATGCTAAGATGAACTTTAAAAGGTTCCGCACGCACAAAGGCATGGTCCCAACCTTATTGTCAGCTTTAGCCAAACTTACACATGCAAGTCTCCGCAGCCCAGTGAGTATACCCTCAATCCCCAGCCCGGGAACGAAGGACAGACATCAGGCACAAGTATTAGCCCAAGACGCCTAGCAAAGCCACGCCCCCAAGGGAATTCAGCAGTGATAAACATTAAGCAATAAGTGAAAACTTGACTCAATTAACGCTATAGAGGGCCGGTAAAACTCGTGCCAGCCACCGCGGTTAGACGAGAGGCCCTAGTTGACACTACAGCGGCGTAAAGAGTGGTTAGGGATAAAAAATAATAAAGCCAAATGACCCTTTGGCCGTCATACGCTTCTAGGCATCCGAAGCCCTACACACGAAAGTAGCTTTAACAAACTAACCCGACCCCACGAAAGCTAAAAAACAAACTGGGATTAGATACCCCACTATGCTTAGCCGTAAACTTAGACATTTGACTACAATAAAATGTCCGCCAGGGTACTACAAGCACTAGCTTAAAACCCAAAGGACCTGACGGTGCCTCAGACCCACCTAGAGGAGCCTGTTCTAGAACCGATAACCCCCGTTCAACCTCACCACTTTTAGCCACCCCAGCCTATATACCGCCGTCGTCAGCTTACCCTGTGAAGGCAATAAAAGTAAGCAAAATGGGCACAACCCCAAACGTCAGGTCGAGGTGTAGCGCATGAAGTGGAAAGAAATGGGCTACATTTTCTACCACAGAATACTACGAATATGTATCATGAAACAGTACTTAAAGGAGGATTTAGCAGTAAAAGGGGAATAGAGTGCCCCATTGAACCCGGCTCTGAGGCGCGTACACACCGCCCGTCACTCTCTCCATTAAAACGCACCAAAAATACCTAATAATACAGCACAAACAAGGGGAGGCAAGTCGTAACACGGTAAGTGTACCGGAAGGTGCACTTGGACCAAACCCAGGGTGTGGCTGAGTTAGCCAAGCATCTCACTTACACCGAGAAGACACCCATGCAAACTGGGTCACCCTGCGCCAAACAACTAGCTTAATTACTTCTTAAACTAATAATATAAATAAAACAAAATAACATACAAACCAAAAATAAACCATTTTTTTACCTGAGTATGGGTGACAGAAAAGGCCCTAATAAAGCAATAGAAATAGTACCGCAAGGGAAAGTTGAAAGAGAAATGAAATAAACCATACAAGCACCAAAAAGCAAAGACTAAACCTTGTACCTTTTGCATCATGATTTAGCCAGTACACCCAAGCAAAGAGACCTTTAGTTTGAAGCCCCGAAACCAGGTGAGCTACCCCGAGACAGCCTATTAAGGGCCAACCCGTCTCTGTGGCAAAAGAGTGAGAAGAGCTCCGGGTAGAGGTGACAGACCTACCGAACCTGGTGATAGCTGGTTGCCTAAGAAATGAATAAAAGTTCAGCCTCATCAACCTCAAATCAAAAATAACAAACAAGATCAAACGAGAAACACATGAGAGTTAGTTAAAGGGGGTACAGCCCCTCTAACTAAGGACACAACCTTTTCAGGAGGATAAAAATCATAATACACAAAATACACTGTTCTAGTGGGCCTAAAAGCAGCCACCTAAACAGAAAGCGTTAAAGCTCAGACAGAAACAAATTTATTATCCCGATAACAAATCTCAATCCCCTAACACTATTAGGCCAACCCATGCCCGCATGGAAGAGATTATGCTAAAATGAGTAACAAGAAGGCCCGCCCTTCTCCCTAGCACAAGTGTAAGCCAAACCGGACAAACCATTGGCAACTAACGAACTCAATAAAAGAGAGAAATGTGAATTATAAATATAGACCAAGAAATACCCACAATATCAACATCGTTACCCCCACACTGGAGTGCTATTTTTAAAGGAAAGACTAAAAGAAGAGGAAGGAACTCGGCAAACAAAAGCCTCGCCTGTTTACCAAAAACATCGCCTCCTGCAATATAAATAAGTATAGGAGGTCCAGCCTGCCCAGTGACCACAAGTTTAACGGCCGCGGTATTTTGACCGTGCAAAGGTAGCGCAATCACTTGTCTTTTAAATAAAGACCCGTATGAATGGTTAAACGAGGGCTTAGCTGTCTCCCACTTCCAGTCAGTGAAATTGATCTACCCGTGCAGAAGCGGGTATAATTATACAAGACGAGAAGACCCTTTGGAGCTTAAGGTACAAAACTCAATCACGTCAAACAACTCAATAAAAAGCAACTTTTAACTCTTAAACTTTGTGACAAATGAGACCATACCTTCGGTTGGGGCGACCAAGGAGGAAAAAAAAGCCTCCAAGTGGACTGGGCATATACCCTAAAACCAAGAGAGACATCTCTAAGCCACAGAACATCTGACCATAAATGATCCGGTCGACTAAGACCGATCAACGAACCAAGTTACCCTAGGGATAACAGCGCAATCCTCTCCCAGAGTCCATATCGACGAGGGGGTTTACGACCTCGATGTTGGATCAGGACATCCTAATGGTGCAGCCGCTATTAAGGGTTCGTTTGTTCAACGATTAAAGTCCTACGTGATCTGAGTTCAGACCGGAGCAATCCAGGTCAGTTTCTATCTGTAACGCTACTTTTCCTAGTACGAAAGGATCGGAAAAGAGGGGCCAATGCTCAAAGCACGCCCCCCCCCTAATTTATGAAAACAAATAAATATAAACAAAGGGAGGGCCAAAACCCAGCCCGCCAAAATAAGGACTTACTGGGGTGGCAGAGCATGGTATAATTGCGAAAGGCCTAAGCCCTTTTTACCAGAGGTTCAAATCCTCTCTCCAGTTCATGATAAACACCCTAATAACCAACCTGATTAACCCATTAGCCTACATCGTACCTGTACTACTAGCAGTAGCTTTCCTCACACTAGTTGAACGAAAAGTACTAGGATACATACAACTACGAAAAGGGCCTAATGTAGTAGGGCCTTACGGATTACTACAACCAATCGCCGACGGAGTAAAACTTTTCATCAAAGAACCGATCCGACCATCAACATCCTCCCCATTCCTATTTATAGCCGCCCCAATACTCGCACTAACCTTAGCAATGATTCTATGAGCCCCAATTCCAATACCACACCCAGTAACAGACCTCAACCTAGGAATCCTATTTATCCTAGCCTTATCAAGCCTCGCAGTATACTCAATCCTAGGGTCAGGCTGAGCATCAAACTCCAAATATGCTCTAATTGGAGCCCTACGAGCCGTAGCCCAGACAATCTCATATGAAGTCAGCCTAGGACTCATCCTCCTCTCAGTAATTATCCTATCAGGAGGATACACCCTACAAACATTCAATATTACCCAAGAAAGCATCTGACTATTAATCCCAGCCTGACCATTAGCCGCAATATGATATATCTCAACATTAGCAGAAACAAACCGAGCACCATTTGACCTAACAGAAGGCGAATCAGAGCTAGTATCAGGATTCAACGTAGAATATGCAGGCGGACCATTTGCACTATTTTTCCTAGCCGAATATGCCAACATCCTACTAATAAACACACTCTCAACCGTACTATTTCTAGGGACCTCACACATACCATATATCCCAGAATTAACAACAATTAGCCTAATAACTAAAGCCGCACTCCTATCTATTATATTCCTTTGAGTACGAGCCTCATACCCACGATTCCGATATGACCAACTGATACACCTAGTATGAAAAAACTTCCTCCCGCTAACACTCGCCTTCGTACTATGACACACAGCCCTACCAATTGCAATAGCAGGACTTCCCCCACAACTATAACCAAGGAACTGTGCCCGAGCACCCAAGGACCACTTTGATAGAGTGATTTACAGGGGTTAAAATCCCCTCAGCTCCTAGAAAGAAGGGAATTGAACCCATACTCAAGAGATCAAAACTCCAGGTGCTTCCTTTACACCACTTCCTATGGGCAGAGTCAGCTAAACAAAGCTCTTGGGCCCATACCCCAAACATGATGGTTAAAACCCCTCCTCCGCCAATGAACCCATACGTACTCACCACCTTACTATCCAGCTTAGGACTAGGAACCACCCTAACCTTCATCAGTTCCAACTGACTACTGGCCTGAATAGGCCTGGAAATCAATACCCTAGCCATCACTCCATTAATAGCACAACATCACCACCCCCGTGCAGTAGAAGCAACTACAAAATATTTCCTGACACAAGCCACTGCAGCAGCAATAATCCTATTTGCAAGCACAACAAACGCATGAATAACAGGAGAATGAAATATTAATGACCTATCAAACCCATTCGCCAGCACAATATTCATAACAGCCCTAGCATTAAAAATTGGACTAGCCCCTATACATTTCTGAATACCAGAAGTCCTTCAGGGACTAGACCTAACAACAGGACTAATCTTATCCACCTGACAAAAACTAGCCCCATTAGCATTAATTATCCAAACAGCACAAACAATAGACCCCCTATTATTAACATTACTAGGAACCCTATCAACCTTAGTAGGAGGTTGAGGAGGACTTAACCAAACTCAATTACGAAAAATCCTAGCCTACTCCTCAATCGCACACATAGGCTGAATAATTATTGTAATCCAATATGCACCACAACTAACCCTAATCGCCTTAGGAACATACATCATTATAACCTCCGCAGCTTTCCTAACTATAAAAACACTAATATCAACTAAAATTAGCACACTCGCAACCACCTGACCAAAAAATCCAACCCTGACATCAATAACTGCCCTAGTATTACTCTCACTAGGAGGCCTACCACCACTAACAGGATTTATACCAAAATGACTAATCTTACAAGAACTAACAAAACAAGACATACCCATCATCGCCACAACCATAGCCCTAGCCGCCCTAATCAGCCTATACTTTTACCTACGACTATGCTACGCGATGACACTAACCATCTCCCCAAACACAGCCAACTCGCCAACATCATGACGAACCCATACCACCCAAACCTCCGTACCCCTAGCTTTATTTACCATCACCGCCATAGGGCTATTACCAATAACCCCAGCTATCTTAACACTAACCACCTAGGGATTTAGGATAATATACAGACCAATAGCCTTCAAAGCTTAAAGTAGGAGTGAAAATCTCCTAATCCCTGATAAGACCTGCAAGATATCAACTCACATCCTCTGACTGCAAATCAGATACTTTTATTAAGCTAAGGCCTCACTAGGTGGGAAGGCCTCGATCCTACAAACTCTTAGTTAACAGCTAAGCGCTCAAGCCAGCGAGCATCCACCTATTTTTCCCGCCGCCTGACCCAGCAAGGCGGGAAAAACCCCGGCAGAGTATTAATCTACGTCTTCGGATTTGCAATCCGACATGAACTACACCACAGGATTGATAGGAAAAGGACTTAAACCTCTATCTTCGGGGCTACAACCCACTGCCTAAACACTCGGCCACCCTACCTGTGGCAATCACACGCTGATTCTTCTCTACTAATCACAAAGACATTGGTACCCTTTATCTAGTATTTGGTGCCTGAGCCGGAATAGTAGGAACCGCCTTAAGCCTCCTTATCCGGGCTGAACTAAGTCAGCCAGGATCACTATTAGGCGACGACCAAATTTATAACGTTATCGTCACTGCCCACGCCTTTGTAATAATTTTCTTTATAGTAATACCAATCCTTATTGGAGGGTTTGGGAACTGACTAGTACCACTAATAATTGGAGCCCCCGACATAGCATTCCCACGAATAAATAACATAAGCTTCTGACTGTTGCCCCCATCATTTCTACTTCTACTAGCCTCCTCTGGTGTTGAAGCTGGGGCAGGAACAGGATGAACAGTATATCCACCCCTTGCAGGAAACCTAGCCCACGCCGGAGCATCCGTTGACCTAACAATTTTTTCACTCCACTTAGCAGGTGTGTCGTCAATCCTTGGAGCAATTAATTTTATCACCACAACAATTAACATAAAACCCCCAACTATCTCACAATATCAAACACCACTGTTTGTTTGATCTGTACTTGTAACCGCTGTTTTACTATTACTATCACTACCGGTACTAGCTGCCGGAATCACAATACTCCTGACAGATCGAAATCTTAACACCACATTCTTCGACCCGGCAGGCGGAGGAGACCCAATCCTATACCAACACCTATTCTGATTCTTCGGTCACCCAGAAGTCTATATTCTTATTCTCCCAGGGTTCGGGATTATTTCCCATGTTGTAGCCTACTATTCAGGTAAAAAAGAACCATTCGGTTATATAGGAATAGTGTGAGCCATAATAGCCATTGGACTATTAGGATTTATTGTATGAGCCCACCATATGTTTACCGTCGGAATAGACGTAGACACTCGTGCATATTTTACATCCGCGACAATAATTATTGCAATCCCAACAGGTGTAAAAGTATTCAGTTGACTAGCCACCCTGCACGGAGGGTCAATTAAATGAGAAACACCCATGTTATGAGCCCTAGGCTTTATTTTCCTATTTACAGTGGGCGGGTTAACAGGCATTGTTCTATCTAACTCATCACTAGATATTGTACTTCACGATACTTACTATGTAGTAGCACATTTCCATTATGTATTATCAATAGGTGCTGTATTTGCTATCATAGCAGCCTTCGTGCACTGATTTCCTCTACTTACCGGATACACTCTTCACAGCACTTGAACAAAAATCCATTTTGGGGTGATATTTATTGGAGTTAATCTTACATTCTTCCCCCAACACTTCCTGGGCCTAGCAGGCATGCCACGACGATACTCTGATTACCCAGATGCATATGCTTTATGAAATACAGTATCATCTGTCGGGTCACTAATTTCTTTAGTAGCGGTAATTATATTCCTATTTATCTTATGAGAAGCATTCGCCGCCAAGCGAGAGGTAATATCTGTAGAATTAACAATAACAAACGTAGAATGACTCCACGGCTGCCCACCCCCTTACCACACCTACGAGGAACCAGCATTTGTACAAATTCAATCAAATTAACGAGAAAGGGAGGAATTGAACCCCCATATACTGGTTTCAAGCCAGCCACATACCCATTCTGTCACTTTCTTCAAGACATTAGTAAAATGCAAATTACATCACCTTGTCAAGATGAAACTGTAGGTTAAATTCCTGCATGTCTTAAACCAAGGACTAATGGCACACCCAACACAACTAGGATTCCAAGACGCAGCATCACCCGTTATAGAAGAACTCCTCCACTTTCATGACCACGCACTAATAATTGTATTCCTAATTAGCACCATAGTATTATATATTATTATTGCAATAGTATCAACCAAACTTACTAACAAATATATTCTGGACTCTCAAGAAATTGAAATCGTATGAACCATCCTTCCAGCCATCATTTTAGTATTAATCGCCCTACCTTCCCTTCGCATCCTATATCTTATAGACGAAATTAACGACCCCCACCTAACGATTAAAGCAATAGGACATCAATGATACTGAAGCTATGAATACACAGACTACGAAGACCTAGGCTTTGACTCCTACATAGTACCAACCCAAGACCTCGCCCCAGGACAATTCCGACTTTTAGAAACAGATCATCGAATAGTTATCCCCATAGAATCCCCGATTCGTGTTTTAGTATCCGCCGAAGATGTACTACACTCTTGAGCTGTCCCATCATTAGGGATAAAAATAGATGCAGTCCCAGGACGACTAAATCAAACCGCTTTCATTGCCTCCCGACCAGGAGTATTCTACGGACAATGCTCCGAAATCTGCGGGGCCAACCACAGCTTTATACCAATCGTAGTTGAAGCAGTACCACTAGAACACTTCGAAAACTGATCCTCATTAATGCTAGAAGACGCCTCACTAAGAAGCTAAATATTGGACAAAGCATTGGCCTTTTAAGCCAAAGATTGGTGACTCCCGACCACCCTTAGTGAAATGCCACAATTAAACCCTGACCCTTGATTCGCAATTTTAACATTCTCCTGACTAATTTTCTTAACTATTATCCCAACTAAAACTCTAAATCATATTTCACCAAATGAACCATCCCCAGTAAGTGCTGAAAAACACAAAACTGAATCCTGAGACTGACCATGATAACAAGCTTCTTTGACCAATTTGCAAGCCCATCCTACCTAGGAGCCCCACTAATTGCTATTGCAATTATACTTCCCTGAGTACTATATCCAACTCCATCACTACGATGAATCAACAACCGACTTACCACAATCCAAGGCTGATCCATTAACCAATTCACAAGTCAACTTATATTACCGCTAAACGTGGGAGGACACAAATGAGCACTATTACTAGCCTCACTAATAATCTTTTTAGTCACAATCAATATACTAGGTCTACTGCCATATACATTTACACCAACAACACAACTATCACTAAACATAGGATTCGCTGTGCCACTATGGCTCGCCACAGTAATTATTGGGATACGAAACCAGCCGACAATTGCCTTAGGACACCTCCTACCAGAAGGAACACCAATTCCACTAATCCCCGTACTAATTATCATCGAAACAATTAGCCTATTTATTCGACCATTAGCCCTAGGAGTCCGGCTCACAGCTAACCTAACTGCAGGACATCTATTAATTCAACTTATTGCTACAGCCGTATTTGTCCTCATACCAATAATACCAACAGTAGCAATTCTAACTGCCACCGTACTCTTTCTGCTCACATTATTAGAAGTTGCAGTAGCAATAATTCAAGCGTATGTATTTGTACTTCTCCTAAGCCTTTATCTACAAGAAAACGTTTAATGGCCCACCAAGCACATGCCTACCACATAGTTGACCCAAGCCCATGACCCCTAACCGGAGCTATCGCTGCCCTACTGATAACATCCGGCCTAGCAATCTGATTCCATTTTCACTCAACAACACTAATAACATTAGGAATAATCCTCCTACTCCTAACCATATATCAATGATGACGCGACATTATCCGAGAAGGAACATTCCAAGGTCACCACACACCACCAGTCCAAAAAGGACTACGCTACGGAATAATCTTATTTATCACTTCCGAAGTATTCTTTTTCCTCGGGTTCTTCTGAGCCTTCTACCACTCAAGCTTAGCACCAACACCAGAACTTGGGGGCTGCTGACCACCATCAGGAATTACACCACTAGACCCCTTCGAAGTACCACTTCTAAACACAGCCGTACTACTAGCATCAGGGGTCACAGTAACATGAGCCCACCACAGTATCATAGAAGGAGAGCGAAAACAAGCCATTCAATCCCTGACACTAACCATCCTACTAGGACTATATTTTACCACACTTCAAGCCATAGAATACTACGAAGCACCTTTCACAATCGCAGATGGAGTTTACGGCTCAACATTCTTCGTGGCCACAGGATTCCACGGATTACACGTCATTATTGGGTCAACCTTCCTAGCAGTTTGTCTACTACGACAAATCCAATATCATTTTACATCAGAACACCACTTTGGCTTTGAAGCCGCCGCCTGATACTGACACTTCGTAGACGTAGTATGATTATTCCTCTATGTCTCCATCTACTGATGAGGCTCATAATCTTTCTAGTATTTAAAGCTAGTACAAGTGACTTCCAATTACACAGTCTTGGTTAAACCCCAAGGAAAGATAATGAACTTAATTATTACCACCCTACTAATTACAATAACACTGTCATTAGCTCTAACAATCGTATCCTTTTGACTTCCTCAAATAAACCCCGACGCAGAAAAACTATCACCATACGAGTGTGGATTTGACCCACTAGGATCCGCCCGACTTCCATTCTCCCTTCGCTTCTTCTTAGTGGCCATCCTATTTCTACTATTTGACCTAGAAATTGCCCTCCTACTCCCACTACCATGAGGAGACCAACTCAACAACCCAACCGGCACATTTTTCTGAGCTGCAACCATCCTAATTCTATTAACCCTTGGATTAATTTATGAATGAACCCAAGGAGGGCTAGAATGAGCAGAATAGGGAGCTAGTCCAAAATAAGACCTCTGATTTCGGCTCAGAAAACCGTGGTTTAACTCCACGGCTCCCTTATGACACCCGTACATTTTAGCTTTAGCTCAGCATTCATCCTAGGATTAATAGGACTAGCATTCCACCGAACTCACTTACTCTCCGCACTATTATGTCTAGAAGGAATAATACTATCCTTATTCATTGCACTAGCCTTATGAGCCCTACAGTTTGAATCTACAGGATTCTCAACAGCCCCCATACTACTCCTAGCCTTCTCTGCCTGCGAAGCAAGCACCGGCCTAGCATTACTAGTAGCCACCGCTCGGAACCACGGAACTGATCGGCTACAAAACCTCAACCTTCTACAATGCTAAAAGTACTAATCCCAACAATCATATTATTTCCAACAATCTGACTAACCTCCCCTAAATGACTATGAGTAACTACAACCACACACAGTCTTTTAATTGCCCTCATCAGCTTAACCTGACTGAAATGAACATCAGAGACCGGATGAGCCTCCTCCAATATATATTTAGCTACAGACCCCCTATCAACACCACTACTAGTACTCACATGTTGACTACTACCCCTAATAATTTTAGCTAGCCAGAATCATATTAACCCAGAACCAATCAGCCGACAACGCTCATACATTACACTCCTTGCTTCACTACAAACCTTCTTAATTATAGCATTCGGCGCCACAGAAATCATCATATTTTACATTATATTTGAAGCCACACTCATTCCAACACTAATTATCATTACACGATGAGGAAACCAAACCGAACGACTTAATGCAGGAACCTACTTCCTATTTTACACCCTGGCAGGATCACTCCCTCTTCTAGTAGCCCTCCTCCTACTCCAACACTCCTCAGGTACGCTATCAATACTAATTCTCCAATATTCACAACCGCTACAACTTAACTCTTGAGGCCACATAATCTGATGAGCCGGCTGCCTAATCGCATTTCTAGTTAAAATACCACTCTACGGAGTTCACCTGTGATTACCAAAGGCACACGTAGAAGCCCCCGTAGCAGGGTCAATAGTGCTAGCAGCAGTATTACTAAAACTTGGAGGATACGGAATAATACGCATAATAATTATACTTGACCCCTTATCAAAAGAACTAGCTTACCCATTCATTATTCTAGCCCTCTGAGGAATTATTATAACCGGGTCAATCTGCCTACGACAAACAGACTTAAAATCCCTAATCGCTTACTCATCCGTAAGTCACATAGGATTAGTAGCAGGAGGAATTCTAATCCAAACCCCATGAGGATTTTCAGGAGCTATTATTCTAATAATTGCCCACGGACTAGTATCCTCTGCACTATTCTGCCTAGCCAACACAACATACGAACGAACTCACAGCCGAACAATAATTCTTGCCCGAGGATTACAAGTTATCTTTCCACTGACCGCAGTCTGATGATTCATCGCTAACCTGGCAAACCTAGCACTCCCCCCACTACCCAACCTAATAGGAGAACTAATGATTATCACAACACTATTTAACTGATCCCCATGAACAATTTTACTCACCGGGCTAGGCACACTAATTACAGCTGGCTACTCCCTATACATATTCCTTATATCACAACGAGGCCCAACACCAAACCATATTACAAGCCTACAACCATACCACACCCGAGAACACTTACTAATAACCATACACTTAATTCCCATCATCCTCCTGATCACAAAACCTGAACTCATATGAGGGTGATGCTATTGTAAGTATAGTTTAATTAAAATATTAGATTGTGATTCTAAAGACAGGGGTTAAACCCCCCTTACTCACCGGGGAAGAACAGAAAATAGTAAGCACTGCTAATTCTTACGCTCCGCGGTTAAAATCCGCGCTTTCCTCAGGCTTTTAAAGGATAACAGTCTATCCATTGGTCTTAGGAACCAAAAACTCTTGGTGCAAATCCAAGTGAAAGCTAATGACCTTAATTATATACTCATCACTTTTACTAACCTTCCTTATCTTAATTTACCCCCTACTAATAACACTAAATCCCACCAAACAACCAAACATAGCAAAAACAACCAAAATCGCCATCAGCTCCGCATTCCTTATCAGCCTCTTACCACTTATAATTTTCCTAGACCTAAAAACAGAAGGCATTATTACAAACTGACAATGAATAAACACCCAAACGTTTGACGTAAATATTAGCTTTAAATTTGACCACTACTCCCTAATTTTCACCCCTGTCGCACTATACGTCACCTGATCAATCCTAGAGTTTGCACTATGGTACATACACTCCGACCCCAACATTAACCAATTCTTCAAATACCTACTCGTATTCTTAGTAGCAATAATTACCCTAGTCACAGCTAACAATATATTTCAACTATTCACCGGCTGAGAAGGAGTAGGAATCATATCATTTTTACTCATTGGGTGATGACACGGACGAGCAGACGCTAACACAGCAGCCCTCCAAGCCGTAATCTACAATCGAGTAGGAGACATCGGACTAATTATAGCCATAGCCTGACTAGCTATAAACTTTAATTCCTGAGAAATTCAACAAATCTTCACCCTATCAAAAAACTTTGACATAACAATCCCACTAATAGGGCTCACCCTAGCAGCTACAGGAAAATCGGCCCAATTCGGCCTCCACCCCTGACTTCCTTCCGCCATAGAAGGCCCTACCCCAGTATCCGCCCTACTACACTCAAGTACTATAGTAGTAGCAGGGATTTTCCTACTTATCCGCCTTCACCCTATAATAGAAAATAATCAACTAGTCCTAACAATATGCCTATGTCTTGGAGCACTAACCTCACTATTTACAGCCACTTGCGCCCTAACCCAAAATGATATCAAGAAAGTCGTAGCTTTTTCCACATCAAGTCAACTGGGATTAATAATAGTTACAATCGGACTTAATCTACCACAACTGGCATTTTTACACATCTGCACACACGCCTTCTTCAAGGCCATACTTTTCCTATGCTCAGGATCAATTATCCACAGCCTAAACGATGAACAAGACATCCGGAAAATAGGGGGGCTCTTCAATATTTTACCCGCCACCTCAACCTTCTTCACAATTGGCAGCTTAGCCCTCACAGGAACCCCCTTCCTAGCAGGATTTTTCTCAAAAGACGCAATTATTGAAGCCCTAAACACCTCATACTTAAACGCCTGAGCCCTAACCCTAACACTAATCGCCACATCATTTACTGCCGTATATAGCTTCCGACTCGTATACTTCGTAACCATAGGAACTCCACGATTCCTGCCACTATCACCAATCAACGAAAACAACCCACTAGTAATTAACCCGATCAAACGACTTGCCTGAGGAAGCATTGTTGCAGGACTTATTATTACACAAAACTTCCCACCAATAAAAACACCAGTCATAACCATACCGATTATACTAAAAACAGCAGCCCTCGCAGTAACAATTATTGGCCTACTAACAGCCATAGAACTAACTAACATAACAAGCAAACAAGTAAAAATTACCCCAACAATTAAAATACACCACTTCTCAAATATATTAGGATTCTTCCCAATGATCACCCACCGGCTATTACCAAAACTCAAACTCATTCTAGGCCAAACAGCCGCCACCCAACTCGACAAAACATGACTCGAAAACACCGGACCAAAAAGCCTAGCACTAATACAAACAACCATATCCAAAATTACAAACGACACCACCCGAGGAATAATTAAAACCTACCTTACTATCTTCCTCCTCACCCTAATCTTAGCCACCATCCCAACCATTATTTAAACCACACGAACAGTCCCACGACTTAACCCTCGTGTAAGCTCCAATACAACAAGTAAAGTCAAAAGCAACACCCAAGCACAAATCACCAACATCCCCCCACCAAACGAGTACATTATTGCCACACCACTGACATCACCACGCAAAACAGAAAACTCCTTTAACCCATCTACAACTACCCAAGAACCCTCATATCAACCCCCTCCCAAAAACCCTGCCATTAAACTAACACCTAATAAATAAACTACTACATACCCTAAAACAGAACGACTGCCCCAAGCCTCCGGAAAAGGCTCAGCAGCCAAAGCTGCTGAATAAGCAAAAACTACAAGCATCCCCCCTAAATAAATTAAAAACAAGACTAACGATAAAAAAGAACCTCCATGACCGACCAAAACCCCACACCCAACCCCAGCCGCAACTACCAAACCAAAAGCAGCAAAATATGGAGTAGGATTAGAAGCAACAGCAACTAAACCAACAACCAAAGCCATCAATAATATAAACATAAAATAAGTCATAATTCCTGCTCGGACTTTAACCAAGACCAATGACTTGAAGAACCATCGTTGTAATTCAACTACAAGAATCACTTAATGACAAGCCTACGAAAAACACACCCTCTAATCAAAATCGCTAACGAAGCACTAGTTGACCTACCAGCACCATCAAACATCTCTGCATGATGAAATTTTGGATCCCTATTAGGATTATGCTTAATTACCCAGATCCTAACCGGCCTATTCCTAGCCATACACTATACCTCAGACATTTCAACCGCATTTTTATCAGTAACCCACATCTGCCGTGATGTAAACTACGGCTGACTAATCCGCAACATCCACGCCAACGGAGCATCATTTTTCTTCATCTGTATCTACATCCACATTGCCCGAGGCCTGTACTACGGATCTTACCTATACAAAGAAACATGAAATATCGGCGTAGTTCTACTGCTCCTAATTATAATTACAGCCTTCGTAGGGTACGTCCTACCATGAGGACAAATATCATTTTGAGGCGCCACAGTCATTACAAATCTCCTATCCGCCGTACCATACGTAGGAAATATACTAGTACAATGAATCTGAGGTGGGTTCTCAGTAGACAATGCAACATTAACACGATTCTTCGCATTTCACTTCCTGATGCCATTCATCGCCGCCGCAATAACAATCCTTCACCTCCTATTTCTACACGAAACAGGGTCAAACAACCCAATCGGGCTAAACTCAGACGCAGATAAAATCCCATTTCACCCATACTTCACCTATAAAGACCTGCTAGGGTTCATAATCATACTATTAAGCCTAATACTTATAGCACTATTTACTCCAAACCTTTTAGGAGACCCAGAAAACTTCACCCCAGCCAACCCACTAGTTACCCCGCCACATATTAAACCAGAATGATACTTCCTATTTGCCTACGCAATCCTACGATCAATTCCAAACAAATTTGGAGGCGTTCTTGCACTACTATTTTCTATTCTAGTACTAATAGTAGTCCCACTATTACACACCTCAAAACAACGAGGCCTAACATTCCGCCCAATCACTCAATTATTATTTTGAGCCCTAGTAGCAGACATAATTATCTTAACATGAATCGGAGGCATACCAGTAGAACACCCATTTATTATCATCGGACAAATCGCATCCGTCCTGTATTTCGCATTATTCCTCATCTTCATACCACTAGCAGGATGATTAGAAAACAAAGTACTAGAATAACTTGCCCTAGTAGCTTAATCCAAAAGCATCGGTCTTGTAATCCGAAGATCGGAGGTTAAACTCCCCCCTAGTGCCCAGAAAAGAGAGATTTTAACTCCCACCACTGGCACCCAAAGCCAGCATTCTAACACTAAACTATTTTCTGGGGAATAACCATCCCTTTATGGTTTAGTACATATTATGCATAATATTACATTAATGTATTAGTACATATATGTATTATCACCAATTCACTATTTTAACCATAAAGCAAGTACTATAAATTAAGCTATTACATAAAGCATAATAATTAAAACTCAGAATTTAAATTATTTTAAGATGGGTAATTTATTTATTCCCTATAAAATCGTCCTCAAATTTTTCCTTGAAATAATCAACTATAATTTAATTAAAACATATTAATGTAGTAAGAGACCACCAACTAATTTATATAAAGGAATATCATGCATGATAGAATCAGGGACAAAAAATGTAGAGTTGCATAAAATGAACTATTACTGGCATCTGGTTCCTATTTCAGGAACATAAAATGTAATAATCCCCCATTAAATTAACTATACTGGCATCTGATTAATGGTGTAGTACATATGTCTCGTTACCCACCAAGCCGAGCATTCTCTTATATGCATAGGGTATCTTTTTTTTGGTTTCCTTTCATATTGCATTTCAGAGTGCAAATAGAAATGTTAAATTAAGGTTGAACATTTTCCTTGAATGTGACAATATAAGTTAATTATATTAAGACATAAATTTAAGAATTACATATTTCTCAATCAAGTGCATAACATATATATTCCTTGCTCAACCATTCCATATAATCACCCCCTTTTTGGTTTTCACGCGTCAAACCCCCCTACCCCCCTACGCTCACTAAATCCTGTTATCCTTGTCAAACCCCTAAACCAAGGAAGACCCTAGAACGCACGGACCAATAAGTTACGATATAAATTGCATCACATTATTTATATATATATATATATATATATATGCATAATCATTTTTTACCACAATTTTTAATTACTTAAAAACCCCTACCAAAAAATATAAAAAATAAGCCGGCACTAAATATTCTAATATTATTTATAA